TCCAAATTAAAGAAAGATGTTTAAAAGATTTCTTAACCCTTTCTATTTTCTATTATGTCTTATGTTGTGATTTCGAATAAACTTTTTTGTGGAAGAAGGGAATAGTAAATTATTCCTATAAAATAACTAGGAACAAAAGATTTAATCAGAAATATCGACAGATTTTTTCGAAGTCCGAATAAATATGAAAATCAAAGAAAAGCGGATCCACTGTTCCAATTTCGTCTATATTGAATTTGAATATCAGAATAGTGAATATAGTCATGATTCAATGGGTTAGGTCCACTTACTTTTTCTTTTGTTCATTTATAATCTAATCTTTCCAATTGCTTTGATTAGAATAATGTAAAATAGAAAAAGGTTGGCGATTTAACAGTTAACTTATCATTATTCATTTTAATCTATATAATATAAACAAACATTCAACTTTCTAACTATAATTACGATACAATAAATCATTATACTGTTAACTTTTGTAAATTGAATTGGAATTGAATTTTAGAATTCAAATTCATTAAATTTTCTAATTTTTTTTATTGCAAATATCAACAATATCCCTATTTCCCCTTTAAATAAGAATACTTCCGCAGAGACTTCTGAACAAAAACCAAAGCCCCTTATCGGATTTGAACCGATGACTTACGCCTTACCATGGCGTTACTCTACCACTGAGTTAAAAGGGCCTAGTTGACTCAATTTCTGACTGAGCCACTCTAAGGATAAGATATATCTATGGAAATAGATTATAAATAAAATTTATGTAAAGTAAATATCTTAATAATAAATATATGAAGTAGACTTCTAGTAATAATAGTACATTCATAAATGAGAAATTGGATTTACCTAATGAATATAGGTAAAACTAGTGAATATAAGGAAAAAGGGTTTGTTTATTGATATTGAATTTGATAAATATCAATGCAATGAATTGTTTCAAAGCCAAACCTAATTAAATTGACCACCATCATAACGAAATTCATTTGATTGGATCCAGGGAACTACCAATTCAACATAGATCCAAGAAATTTCATCGAATCACTGATGAAGAGATTCTACTTGTTCCCTGAACCCCCAAAAAATCGGAAAATTTCTTGCTCCCTATCCCTCTTACCCGATTTCGAGATTAAAATTTTCCTGGTTTAGTGTGAGATAGAGATATGTCTATCTATCTTAACACTGAGTGAATTAATGAATGAAAGCGAAAGTTTAACGCTCCTTTCTGGTTTTTTTTATGCAAAAAATCCTTCCCTGAAAAGAAAAGGTTTTCCTATTTCTTTTTTCTATTCTATAATTGGAATTTTCTTTTTTATTTTAGACTTTCCATTTTTTGTTTATTGTATTTATTTCTATTTTTACATTTATTTATATTCAATTTTTTGTAGATATTTCTTATATTTGTAATTTCTTAGAATTTCTATTCTAATTGGAATAATTCTAATAAGGAATTCTAAAAATAATGGATTCTTACTATAACTAAAATGTTTTGCTATAGCTATAATAAAATATAGAATGAGTAATGACGATTAGAATCAATGATTCATGAATACAAATGACGAATCCAAAAATCCTATCCAATCATGAAAGATGGAAAGATCTTTCAAATCTAGTCACACCGTTTCGTTATATTGACAATTTCAAAAAACTGTTCATACTATGAGCATAGTATGCTGACGGTTGAGTAAATGGGCCCCCATCGTCTAGTGGTTCAGGACATCTCTCTTTCAAGGAGGCAGCGGGGATTCGACTTCCCCTGGGGGTAGGGTATTACGAAAGGAAGTTGATCAGGGATTATTAATTAAGTACTAAGTTTGGAATTGATTCTTCCTGGGTCGATGCCCGAGCGGTTAATGGGGACGGACTGTAAATTCGTTGGCAACATGTCTACGCTGGTTCAAATCCAGCTCGGCCCAATAATTCACGGATCCCTTATGAAATGATATAACCTCTTTGTTCTCTCGAAAGGTCCGATAGGGAAAAAAGTCCAATTTTCTGATATATCTCTACTGGTTATTTAGTTAATCTATTCCATTTTTTTTTCTTCATCAATTTTTTATCTGGATTCATATCAGCATTTGTAAGTATAAAGTCTAAGAAAAAAAATAATGTAAAAAAAAAAGAGTCTTTTTTTCATTGATTATCAATGGTTTTTGATTTGAAATAATGAAAAGATGATGAGTAATCCGTGCCCTTACCATTTAAAGTGTATATTAATGTGGATATCATCACACGATGCGTGCTTTTGTTATAATGCAGAGATTCCAATCGAAATAGAAAATAGAAAGGGTTTGACCGAAATCACAAGAATATGTATGCTGTACTCTTTATTTGCTGGGGATTGTAGTTCAATTGGTCAGAGCACCGCCCTGTCAAGGCGGAAGCTGCGGGTTCGAGCCCCGTCAGTCCCGACAGATCCAAATCCAATGATCCAATAAAAAAATATATCAAATCATTCCTATATTTTCTGCGAAAAGAGGACAAATAGCAAAATTACATTCCTAGGGAGAGTCTTTTCAAAAATAGAAAAAAATACGGGAATTCTCATTTCTTCAATTAGAGACGATGGATGAAACATTTGTGAATTAGTACAATTTTTTCTAGAATCATATTCAGATTCCAAGAGATACCCTGCTGGGTTGGGCCCTGTTGTGGCCTGTGTAATGAAATAAAATCGAGTACTATATTTTTTATTTTTTTTTCCAGTAGCACATACACAAATGCAATTTTGATTTGTTTGTACAATACAAAATGAATTGAATTATTTTGATAAAATCTTTTGAATTTGAATCTGAAAAAGAGCTTCTTTTTTTGACCCCGATTTTTTGTTTTGTATAACGTCCGTCAATTATTAATTTGAATTTGAAACAATCTATCTCATTGCACACTAAAGTTTGATATATTCTATACATCTTATTACTAATCCAAGGAACTTTAATAAAATAAAGATAAACAAAAAGTCCCACCCTTCACTGAGGAAATTAATTGTTAAAGATTTCGGACAAAGAAAAAACAAAAGTGAATTCGGTAGAATATTCAATCTTCTTTTACTGTACCGGGACTTGTCTTTCTCACACTTTTTTGTTTTCCAAAAAGACTAGATCATTAAAAAAAGAGTTTAGAACTTAACTTCCCCTTTTGAATTTCGTCTTTTTCGCCTTTCTTGTTTATTTGTTTGTAACCAATATAAGTAAAAAGGCAGTTAGATAATACTTCGTCAGATGATTGTACAAGGAAGGAAGACGATAGTTTTTTAGAAAAGGTAGAATGGAAAAGGAGGATAAATAGAAAGTAAAGAAATTATCGAGTGAATCAAGAATTCGTTTTTGTATTCGGTATGGATAAACGCTCTTTCTATGTTATACTATTCAATTTTTGACGATGAATTGATTTGATAGCTCAGATATTGTTATTCATGATATTGATCTGATTCGGTATCATCGAGATAGAATTCATCTCATTAAATTTAGATGAATTTAGAGACGAAAGATTTATCATTTCTATGGGATTAAATCCCGAATTTTTTCGAAATAAAAAAAACCAAACAATGAGATTATGGAAGTAAATATTCTCGCATTTATTGCTACTGCACTGTTTATTCTAGTTCCTACTGCCTTTTTACTTATAATATACGTAAAAACGGTGAGTCAAAGTGATTAATTTGAATGAAACTGGAATTTTGCGTTCTTAGTTAGTTCTTTTCAATATTTGGTTGAAGAAATAAAGTTTGCGTCTTAGACGAAACGAGCGAACTAGAATCAGCAGTATTCTATGAGACCCAATAGTATTGTAGAAATATTGTAGAAAGAAAGATAGATATCTTTCTTTCTACAATACTATCTTTTTTATTATTCGAGTGTATTAGTGTATACAGTTATACTGTATAAAGATATAAACTTAATCTTAATATAGATGGATCTAGAATAGAATCTTCATATTCATATATTATTCATAGAATATGTTCCTCCACTAGAATTGAATAAATTTTTGAAATGAAAATTTTGTTAATTCAATTTAAATAGTTCAATTAAAAAGTCTTTGCAAAACTATTTATAAAACAATTGATACAGTTTGATTTCTCAACTCAATTAGTAATACCCCTACAGTCCACTTCTTCCCCATACTACGAGTGAAAGGGAAAATGTAAAGACTACCATTAAAGCAGCCCAAGCGAGACTTACTATATCCATGTGAATTATGTCCTCTAGCTCTATGAATATGAAGGAATTTTTCCATTATTGTTCACTAATAATAGTAAAATGGCTAGTGCAGAGTCAAAAAAAAGATTCTGTCCAATACCATTCATGAAACAATCCAAAAAATCCAATTAATTTTAAGATAAGAGGTTCTTATTATATCAGCAAAATAGAATTATAGAATAAGGTATTTCGTGTCTTGACTAGGCGACACCCGGATTTGAACTGGGGAAAAAGGATTTGCAGTCCCCCGCCTTACCACTCGGCCATGCCGCCAAGTCGATACTAAACATTTTTTTGTACTTGCATCTTGAATCCCGTTTTTCTTAATCCCTTTTTTTTAGATTGAATCTATTTCTTTGATTCATTTTGTATAGTATCTCAAAACACATACTTTTAAAATTCAAATTCTTTACGCTTTCTATTGAAATTTGCTATTGAAATGAAAAACCAAATGTTTTTTTCATTCACAAAAGCTCCAAAATTGGAACCATTAACTATTCACTGTCAATTCATGAACGATTCTTGGATTTTAGATTCAAATCCCCCAATAATATATGAAAATGAAAATTAATATGTAACTAATCAGTATTGATTTTTTTCAATAATTTCAATAAAAAAAATTCTTCTTTATCTTAATTTCAATTATAACACTAATTCTAAGTGTATGTAAACCCCAGAACATGAATTCTTACACAGATATCGAATCAGATATCTTATTTGCCTATGATTCCTATAAGAGATTTTCTATTTAATTTTTCCTTGACTAGAAAATAAAAGTTTTGATAGAGCACAATATGCGTTGTCCAG